ATTCATATTATTATAGATAGCTTGATCTCCAATTTGAAAGATACCTTTTTTTTCGTAAAAGCCGAGCCAATAGGATGAACTAAAAAAAAAGAGTTCTGCATTATGAACTTTGTATCGCGCACATAACTTAGTAAACTTTAGTCACATAACTGGGAATGAATAAATAAGATCGGAAAGCAATAAATGAAGGGGTCCAATTCTATTTCTATTGTATCTAATGAATCTTGGGGTCTTTCTGCCCTTCAACTATAGATACTATAGATATAGAAGATCTCTACCTTTTTTTTACTTGCTTTGATTCTTTCAAACAGAACTTTCCTTTCTAATATGTATTATGTATAAAGTATTATACATTCTTTTTGAACGGGTGGACCCCCAACCTGAACAAAAGCAGAGAGGGGTATAAAGGATGATTGCATTTTTTTACTTTTTTTACTAAAGATACATTTAATTTGAAGAATAAAAACTTATCAAAATTAATAAATCCTATGCCAAGAATCTGGTACGCACGAGGATTTACAGCCCTCTGCTTTACCAATGCCAAGAACCAGATTTGAACTGGTGACACGAGGATTTTCAGTCCTCTGCTCTACCAACTGAGCTATCCCGGCCATTACCGAAGTATCATTCTTATTTTATGAGATGACTTAGGTCTATGTCAATTAAAAGCAACGCAAAAGTAGTAAATGAGAAAAGTTTTGGACCGGGAATTTCTTGGATCTTCGAAAGGAAGACTTTCTAAATTTGCAAATAAAAAAATGATATAGATTCTAACTAATTCAAATCTATATTTATTTCTCATTTGATTTCTCATTTGTACGTGTATGATATATCCCACAAGACTTTTTTATATAATAAAAAAAAAGAAATTAATTATAGTTTGTAAAGGCGTAGGATGAATGAAAAAAGATAAAGATAATGAATTCTTGAATAACTAAAAAAGGTAAGGTGTCAAACAGACTGTTTGGGGGAGTAGAGTTGGGGATAGAGGGACTTGAACCCTCACGATTTTAAAAGTCAACGGATTTTCATCTTACTATAAATTTCATTGTTGTCAGTATTGACATGTAGAATGGGACTCTATCTTTATTCTCGTCCGATTAATCAGTTCCACCAAGGATCTATCAGACTATGAAGTGAATCATTTGATCAATACAAGGTAGTGAACTCCATTTGTTAGAACAGCTTCCATTGAGTCTCTGCACCTATCCCTTCTTTCTCGCTTTCTACACTTTGGTTTGTTCGCGTAAACCAGGATTTGGCTCAGGATTGCCCATTGTTAATTCCCGGGTTTCTCTGAATTTGAAAGTTATCACTTAGTAGGTTTCCATACCAAGGCTCAATCCAATTAAGTCCGTAGCGTCTACCAATTCCGCCATATCCCCTTTTTTGCTTTGAGATTAGGATCTCATTATGATGTCTTTCCACTTTTTCTTATGCCGAAACTTTTAAATTCATTACATATAGATACTTTTTTGATTTTTTTGATATCTTCTTTCAGTTTTTTTAGCCCCATCCATATTTATTTAGTCTAATCAACAAAGATTCTAGAAAGATTCTATCATTTTTGTATTTGTAATTCAATATGGTTATATATTACATAATATATATATATATTATTCCTTTTCTCATCTTTATCTTCAATTTTAAGAAATAGTCGAACGGTCGATTCTTTTTTTTTTTTTTACTTACATGAAAAGAAATTTATGATTATTATGGAAACTTATAATTCTACAATGTGCAATGGAAAAAGATTATAAGTCTACTTCGTAGATTTGAAATTCGAATAATTCTAACAAATTCTATAATATTAGAAATAAAAAATATTAGAAAGAAAATAAAAAGTAAAAAATAATAATAATAGCATGAGGTAAGAACAAAAAAAACAAGAATTTCAAATAAGATAAGATATAAGTTCACTAAAAAAAAAAAAGATTTCTGATCTAATTAAGATTTTCTTATTTAGAAACTAATGAAATCAAAATTAGAAAGTCAATATATTGCTATATTCTATTAATTTAATTAAATAAGGTTATGTTTTAGTTATTTCAGCTATATTCTGTTCTAGAATATATAGAATATAATTCTAAATAGATAAGGAAAAATATGAATAGAATAGTTAATTGATACGATCTAGTAGTTTAGTGAATTTGTATGCATGCGCTATTTTATTTGAGCCCGCTTAGCTCAGAGGTTAGAGCATCGCATTTGTAATGCGATGGTCATCGGTTCGATTCCGATAGCCGGCTTTTGCATTTTTTTTTATATGATTTGAAATGTACTTTCAAAATCAAAGAAGATTGAAAAGACTTCTTTTGCCCCTTTTCCAAGAGTTACCACGCCATTTATATTATGTCATATAAACTTCCATATTTAGGAATATCTATTGGGTAAGGGGGTTAGATCTTTGCAAAATAAATCAAGAAAATAAAGGAAAGTCTTTGTGATTTCTTTGATTGATATATATTGTATATACAATAAAAAAAATCTGTATATTCAGAGAATATATCTTCTGAGTCTTTGTATTCCAATAGTTTATTGGAGTGGATTTCACGTCATTTATCATTATCATTTAGTTCAGTTTAAATTTTGTTTAGTTTTGTACAATTTCAATAAAAAAAGGAGTCTTTATGTCACGTTACCGAGGGCCTCGTTTTAAAAAAATACGCCGTCTGGGGGCTTTACCGGGACTAACTAGTAAAAGACCTAGGGCAGGAAGCGATCTGCGAAACCAATCACGCTCCGGAAAAAAATCTCAATATCGTATTCGTTTAGAAGAAAAACAAAAATTGCGGTTTCATTATGGTCTTACAGAACGCCAATTACTTAAATATGTTCGTATCGCCGGAAAAGCCAAGGGGTCAACAGGTCAAGTTTTATTACAATTACTTGAAATGCGTTTGGATAACACCCTTTTTCGATTGGGTATGGCTTTGACTATTCCTCAAGCGCGCCAATTAGTTAACCATGGACATATTTTAGTTAATGGTCGTATAGTTGATATACCAAGTTATCGCTGCAAACCCCGAGATATTATTACAGTGAAGGATGAACAAAACTCTAGAACTTTGGTTCAAAATCTTCTTGATTCATCTGCCCCCGAGGAATTACCAAACCATCTGACTCTTCACACATTCCAATATGAAGGGTTAGTCAATCAAATAATAGATAGGAAATGCGTCGGTTTGAAAATAAATGAATTGCTTGTCGTAGAATATTACTCTCGACAGACTTAATAAACCTAAAAAAAGAAACCTAAAAAAAAAAAAACTAAAAACAAGAGTTCGGCCAACTCCCCTTTTCCCTCTTTTTTTATTAAAAAGGCACAAGGTAAGGGGTTTTGTCGCGGAATCTTTTTCCTATTCATGTATCATAGATTGGTAGGGAGGTTTGGATCCCTTGCTTGCTCTTCCCAGCATTTTAAATGTCGATTTAAATTTGATATCTATTCGTTTTTATTTGATTTGATACATTGTGGTCAATCACGTAAAATTGGTGAATTTATTGAAAGTACGGAAAGAGAGGGATTCGAACCCTCGGTAAACAAAAGTCTACATAACAGTTCCAATGTTACGCCTTCAACCACTCGGCCATCTCTCCGACATCAGGATTATGAATGAGTACCTGGGTGAATAGCGAGTTATTCGTCGTTTTTTAGATTATGGTTAATTTTTGACCGGAAAAATTGGAAGTAGATTGAAGGTTTTTTTATTTTAACGAGTTCGCTTTTATGTTAGTTCGTACTATAAAATTCCTTTGTTTGTGAGAAAAATTTCTCACAAAAGAAAAGGTAAAGGAAATAAAAAGAGTTATAGAATGGATTACTACCTATGCCAAGATCGCGTATAAATGGAAATTTTATTGATAAAACCTTTACAATTGTAGCCGATATCTTATTACGAGTCATTCCGACAACTTCCGGAGAAAAAGAGGCATTTACTTATTACAGAGATGGTGCGATTTGGATTTGATTATAATTATTTTTTTTCTCGCCGATTTGGAATAGAAAGAAAAACGAGTATTGAAAAAAATCTACGCTTTTGAAGGTGAAGTTTATAATATAAAAAAAGCAATCCCTTCTGTCATGTATCCACGATTAATGCAGCCTTAGATGCTTCAATTGTAAATTCTAGTATTGAGCAAAAGGTTTTTACCTATGGTTCCCGTATTACAGATCAATCCTACTACACTAATACAATATACGAATAGGAGGCATAGGGGAAGAAGCACTACGCTGAGAAATCAACAACACGAAAACTTTCTTCAAAATGATTCCTTTTCTTTCTTCTTCTTTGGGATTGGGACTAATTCAAATGGTTGGAACCATAAACATCCATCTCGTTCGTACTTTGGATACCCGTATAACCATTGAAGACTGTTGAAGTGACTAATTCCTGGAAATTGAGGGGCGTTGAGAACAAAGCAATTTTTAGAGTTTCCTTTTTTATTTTTATCTAGTATGAACCCACTTGGTAGTAAGAAAAGATCTTTTGCAAGAAGGTTGGCTAGGGATTTCTTGTAAAAACATTAGCCCCGCTTAGTTCATAATGACATCAAATTTTTCCATCTATTATTTTCATTATGCACCTAAAGGAGGAGCCGTATGAGATGAAAATCTCACATACGGTTCTGAAACGGAGAATTCGTTAAAGCGAATGACGACCGTAACGGATGTCGGCTCAATCTGAAGGAAATTATGCGGAAGCATTACAGAATTATTATGAAGCTATGCGACTAGAAATTGACCCCTATGATCGAAGTTATATACTCTATAATATAGGCCTTATCCACACAAGTAATGGGGAACATACCAAAGCTTTAGAATATTATTTTCGGGCATTAGAACGAAACCCCTTTTTACCACAAGCTTTTAATAATATGGCTGTGATCTGTCATTACGTGCGACTATCTCCACTATAGAAAAAAAGAACGAACAGCTAGTCAATGAAATACTAGAAACATAAAAAAGGGCTTTCTACATAAGCATCGTACAAAACGAT